ACCATGCTTCTTACATTTTCATTACTATCAATTCGATATGTGTTTAAAAAAGGAGCCTTTTCGTTGTTTTTGATCATTAATAAATCGAATAAACGAAAGCTTGTTTTCATAATTTTAGGTCCTTCTTTACCCCACAGAGACATTGAATAGAATGAGCTGCTTTTTTTGCCACTGTAATTTTGAAAATAAACGTTTAAATGTCCTTCAAAAGTAAGTAAATAGATCCGAAACATATAAAAGGCGGTTAATCCTGCCGTAGAATAAGCTATTATTGCAAAAATCGGTGAATACAACCAACTATCACTAAGAATTTCATCTTTGGACCAAAAACAAGCAAGAGGTGGAATACCACAAAGAGAAAGTGTACCTAATAAAAAAGAAGTTTTTGTAATTGGTACATGTTTTCTTAAACCGCCCATAAGAACCATATTCTGACTTTTATCTGGAGAATACCCAACAATAGCTTCCATCGAATGAATAATAGATCCAGATCCTAAAAACAACAATGCTTTCGAATAAGCATGAGTAATCAAATGAAATAAAGCAGCTTGATAAGAACCCATACCTAAAGCTAACATCATATAACCCAATTGAGACATTGTAGAATAAGCTAAACCTCTCTTAATATCTTTTTGAGCAAGAGCTAAAGTAGCTCCTAAAAACAATGTTATTATACCGATCAAAGATATTAGATTTAATATGTAAGGTATAGCTATGAAAAGAGGAAGAAGCCGAGCTACAAGAAAAATTCCTGCTGCTACCATCGTAGCAGCATGTATAAGAGCCGAAATAGGGGTAGGCCCTTCCATCGCATCGGGTAACCAGACATGAAGGGGAAATTGAGCCGATTTCGCAACTGCGCCGGCAAATAATAGGAAGGCACATAAAGTAACAAATAAAGGATTAACTTCATTATTGGAAACCAAGTTATTGAATATTTCAAACAAATCCCGAAATTCAAAACTACCTGTTATCCAATAAAAACCTAAAATTCCTAATAATAACCCAAAATCCCCGACACGATTAGTTACAAACGCTTTTTGACAAGCATTCGCCGCACTAGGTCGGGTGAACCAAAAACCTATTAATAGATAAGAACACATTCCAACTAATTCCCAAAAAATATAAATTTGTATTAAATTAGAACTAGTAACTAATCCCAACATTGAAGTATTGGAAAAACTCATATAAGCAAAAAATCTCACATATCCCCGATCATGAGACATATAATTGTCACTATAAATAAGAACCATAATCCCAACACTAGTGATTAATATTGACATAATAGAAGTAAGTGGATCAACCAAGCAGCCAAACTCTAAAGAAAAATCATTATTGATGGTCCAAGACCATACATATTGATAAACAGAATTGTTATTTAGTTGCTGAATAAAGAAATGGGCTGAAAAAATCATAACTATACTTAATAATAAAACACTCGGAAAAGCCCACATACGGCGAAGATTTTTAGTTGCCGTTGGAAAAAGTAGAAGTCCAGCTCCTATTAACATAGGAACTGGAAGTGGAATGAACGGTATGATCCATGAATATTGATATGTATATTCCATATAAAAATAAATAAAAAAAAATTATCTTAATTAATTGTTTCTGATTCACCAGTTCTTATTTCTTTTCTTTTGAAAGCGGTCGATTAATAAAAAAAATTAAGATATATAAAATAAAACTTAAATAGAATTTCCCAGGTTTAATTATTCGGAATCTTTCCAAACTACTTCAAATCAAATATTTCAAATGAAGATGAAGAGTTAGGGTTAGTCAAATGATATGAACAATTTACGAGTGAAAAAGAAATATGTACTTTGTTTATTATTAGTTTATTATTAAATTTATTATTAAAAATTTATTATTAATATTGAATTGTTAATATGAAATTCAAATTATTAAGTCCAATTTTATGAAGATAAAAACGAAAAATTGCAATTTCGGTCTAATTATTACGTATTACAATAATTTATTTATATCTATAGAGCAAGGATAAATAATGACGGCAAAAAAGTATTTAATATGAATCATAGGGCCCATAACTTGACTCATAAAACCTATTTCCCATAAAACAAAACCAATTTATTGCAGTTTGGTTCGGCTATTCCCAATCATTAAGAAATTTTTTTAGAACTAATTGATTGTCTTCCATTACAATAAAAGCTATTTGTAGGAAATGCTTTGGTATCCCACACTTTTTTTATGTAAAATAAAAGGGAGGGGCAAAAAAATGGCTTTTAGAAAGTATTTTGTATATTTTAATCAATTAACTACTAGGCTTAGGCTCATTCGAGTTTGAAAATGAAAATTCCTTTCTTCGAACTTGACCAATTTAATTAATATAATAGAAAAAGAAAATTTATTACATTTTTTTTATTAAGCAGGAGAGGGATTGAGTTTTTCAATCTTTCGATGTATTTTATTACATGGAAGAATGGAACATGACAAAACTAGAAAGCAAAGACCCAACCCCTTTTGTTTGTATTTTTTATTTTATCAACTTCAATCTATTCTATTTGGCATAGTAGATCTTATTGTTCTTAGTAATATTTTAGACAATTTTTCCATACACCTTTTATGATGAGGGGAATGTAATTTAGAGAATAGCTAGCTAGAGATATAGTAAAGAACAATTGATTTTGAACAATAGATGTCTTTCACATCCAACCGATGAACCGATTATAATTTAAAAATGGCAGTGCCAAAAAAGCGCACCTCTAGTTCAAAAAAACGTATTCGTAAAAATATTTGGAAAAGGAAAGGGTATTGGGCAGCATTGAAAGCTTTTTCGTTAGCGAAATCTCTTTCTACCGGTAGCTCAAAAAGTTTTTTTTGTGTGACAAATAAATAATCAAACAATAGACTAAATAATGTGAATCGGTCTAATTCAAAAAAGAGTCTCATTTTTGTTATAATTTATTTATAAGTTTTTTTTTTTCTAAAGTTTAGAAGTTATCAAGATTATAAATAATATTAATCTAATAATAATAATTAATAATAGAAATAATTAATAATAGATAATAATCTAAATTACTATTTCATTTTTATTAAAAAAAAAAAAAATTATTTCCATTCTCTAATGTTTTAACCTGATCAATAACAATATAAAATGGAATTCATTTTGTTTTGTTATTTTTTAGTAGAAATAATAATTCGGTTGTCTACTGAATTCAAAAAGTGAATGGTATTCTTTTGTTTGAAAAAAGAATAAACGCAAGCACAAGGTTTCACCTTTTGTTTTGGTATGTTTTATCATTTTCAAGATGGGGATTATCACCTTCCCCATCGACTTGACTCGATAATCAATTTACTTTTTAGTTCTATCCATGGATTGAAGTCAAAATTATCTAGTTCAAAATGTTCCGTTTTATTTTCAGGAGACCATAAAGTAATAAACTATGAAACGAAAAACCCCGTTGTTAGTTAAGTTAAAAAACGGATACCCTAAAATAAATAAAAAACAAAACTATTATAAGAATAATTAATATTATTAACGAAAACGTTTAGATTAAATGCCGCCCAATTTTGAAACAAATTTTTAGTCATCAATTTGAACCTTTCCTAAAAAATATTGAATTAACCCCCTCAATCTCGACGATTGAATAAAAATAGGTTATTATGATTTCGAATAAGCCGCTATGGTGAAATCGGTAGACACGCTGCTCTTAGGAAGCAGTGCTAGAGCATCTCGGTTCGAGTCCGAGTAGCGGCATGTCTTTTTCTAAATTCTAAAAGAGTAAGCCCTATAATAAATTCAATTCCCTATTTCAATTCCTATAATTGAGGCCCCCTTTTTAATAAATTTTATGATATTTTCAACTTTAGAGCGTATATTAACTCATATATCCTTTTCGATCATTTCAATTGTAATTACAATTCATTTGATAACTTTATTTGTCGATGAAATCGTAGGACTATATGATTCATCAGAAAAGGGGATGATAGCTACTTTTTTCTGCATAACAGGATTATTAGTTACTCGTTGGATTTATTTTGGGCATTTACCATTAAGCGATTTATATGAATCATTAATTTTTCTTTCGTGGGGTTTTTCCATTATTCATATGATTCCGTATTTTAAAAAACAAAAAAACCATTTAAGCGCAATAACGGCGCCAAGTGTTATTTTTACCCAGGGTTTCGCTACTTCAGGTCTTTTAACCGAAATGCATCAATCCGCAATATTAGTACCTGCTCTCCAATCCCATTGGTTAATGATGCACGTAAGTATGATGGTATTGGGCTATGCAGCTCTTTTGTGTGGATCATTATTATCACTAGCTCTTCTAGTCATTACATTTCGAAAATTCATAAGGATTTTTAGTAAAAGCAATAATTTATTAACGGAGTCGTTTTCCTTTGGTGAGATTCAATACGTGAATGAAAGAAACAATGTGTTACAAAACACTTCTTTGATTTCTTCTCAGAATTATTACAGATATCAATTAATTCAACAATTGGATCGATGGAGTTATCGTATTATTAGTTTAGGGTTTATCCTTTTAACCATAGGCATTCTTTCGGGAGCAGTATGGGCTAATGAAGCATGGGGATCCTATTGGAATTGGGATCCAAAAGAGACTTGGGCATTTATTACTTGGACCATATTTGCGATTTATTTACATATTCGAACAAATAAAAATTATGAAAGCGTAAATTCTGCAATTGTGGCCTCAATGGGCTTTCTTATAATTTGGATATGCTATTTTGGGGTTAATCTATTAGGAATAGGGTTACATAGTTATGGTTCATTTACATTACCATCTAATTGAATAAGGTACTTGACAACTAGAAGCCTGGGGCAGCATACGTATATATATGAAACCCTCATGTAAACCATCAAGAACCATTTGAATCATTCCATTTCCATTACTTGATTCAAATGGTTCTCGAAAATGTCAAAAATATCTGGTTATATATAGAATTCCAATTTTTTATTTAACTTAAAAACAGAAAAAGACTTTTTTTGTACAATGAACGATTTTAAAAATCATCAGGTTTTTTATTTTGGTTTATTGACAAAAACTATCTATAAAAAAAATTTGATATAATAGCTTCGACCTTGTCAACTGATAATGAGAAAACGAAATCGGGATAAATACCAATACCTATTACAGGTAAAAGGATAGAAATAGAAATAAATAACTCTCGCGGTCCAGAATCAAAAAAATAAGAGTTTGGGGCATTAAAAAGCTTGTATCCATAGAACATCTGGCGTAACATAGATAATGAATAAATAGGAGTTAATATCATTCCAATTGCCATTACAAAAGTAATTAATACTTTTGTCATTAAAAGATATTTTTGGCTAGTAAGTATTCCAAAAAAAACTATCAATTCGGCAACAAAACCGCTCATGCCCGGTAATGCAAGCGAAGCCATTGATAAGATACTGAAAGTCGTGAATATTTTTGGAATTGCGATAGCCATTCCGCCCATTTCGTCGAGATAAATAAGTCGTATTCTATCATAACTCGTTCCGGCCAAGAAAAAAAGCGCAGCGCCAATAAATCCGTGAGAAATTATTTGTAAAATGGCCCCATTGAGCCCTGTATCGCTTATAGAACCAATTCCTATAATTATGAAACCCATATGAGATACAGAGGAATAGGCTATTCTTTTTTTTAAATTACGCTGACCAGGAGATGTTAAAGCTGCATAGATAATTTGAATTGTGCCCACTATCATCAACCAGGGAGAAAATATAGAATGGGCATGGGGTAATAATTCCATATTGATCCGAACCAACCCATACGCTCCCATTTTTAATAAGATTCCGGCTAAAAGCATACAAGTACTATAATGTGCCTCTCCATGGGTGTCTGGTAACCATGTGTGTAGGGGTATGATCGGTGATTTGACAGCAAAAGCAATAAGAAATCCAATATAGAATATTATTTCCAGGGCTACAGGATACGATTGATTAGCTGATGTTTCAAAATTTAATGTCGGTTCAGTGGAGCCATATAAACCAATACCCAGAACTCCTATTAATAAAAAAACGGAACCTCCGGCAGTGTACAAAATAAATTTTGTAGCTGAATACAAACGTTTCTTTCCCCCCCACATGGATAGAAGTAGATAAACGGGAATTAATTCTAACTCCCACATGATGAAAAAAAGTAAAAGGTCTTGAGAAGAAAATGGTCCTATTTGACCGCTATACATTGCTAACATTAGGAAATGGAATAGTCGGGAATCTCGAGTAACGGGCCAAGCCGCTAAAGTAGCTAAAGTTGTGATAAATCCTGTCAGTAAAATGGGTCCTATAGAAATTCCATCTATTCCCAATCTCCAGTAAAAATCAAAAAAATTGATCCATTGATAATTCTCCGTTAGTTGCATTAACGGATCATCCAATTGGAAATGATAACCGAATGCATAGGTTGTTAGAAGGAGTTCCGTTATGCATATAGATATAGTATACCATCTTATTACCTTATTTCCTCTATGAGGAAGAAAGAAAATTAAGGAACCCGCGGTTATTGGCAAAACTACAACTAGCGTTAACCAAGGAAAATTATTCATAGTAAAAACAAAATAAACTTGGACCAGAAAAACCCGTGCTCGAAATAAATATATTTTGAGCGCGGGTTTTTGTCGGTAAAGGTAAAAAAATCAAATGTATTCGAGTAGGGTTTTCTGGAACGTATTAATAAGCTAGACCCATACTTCGAGTTGTTTCATGCCATAAATAAACGCGAACACTCAAGAAATCCGTTGGACAGGCGGATTCACATCTCTTACAACCGACACAGTCCTCTGTTCTTGGAGCAGAAGCGATTTGCTTAGCTTTACATCCGTCCCAAGGTATCATTTCTAATACATCGGTTGGGCAGGCTCGCACACATTGAGTACACCCTATACACGTATCATAAATCTTTACTGAGTGTGACATTGGATCTATAAATTTTTGAACGTCAGAAATTTTCGATCTAGTAAATTTGTAAATGAATCATATATTTAAACACCAGATGAATCAATAATTTACCAGAAATTTTGAAGCAATCTACTTCTGGATCGACTCGCGCGATAGAGCCAAGATACTTTGATTTCTTACATTTTCGAAAATGTGGATTAGATTTAATGTATGGGCATGTTAATTTGAATTTATGAATATTCTAATTTCTATGATTAATACTACTTATTCAACAAATTCGATTGATTGATACGAGTTGATTTTCTGTTACGATAAATTGACGAAACAATAGCCGGTCCAATAGCTGCTTCAGCGGCGGCAATAGCTATAACAAAAATGGAGAAAATATTTCCTTTTAATTGCCGGCTATCAAAAAAATCAGAAAATGTTACGAAATTTATATTAACCGCATTCAGTATAAGTTCAAGACACATAAGGGCTCTAACCATATTTCGGCTCGTGATCAATCCATAGATACCGATAGAAAATAAGTAGGCACTCAAAACAAGTACATGCTCGAGCATCATTGACTAACTCCTTATCAATTTTGATTCATTTCAATATGAACTGAACAACAA